AATAAAATACTATTGTTTTTGTTTTGTTTGTTCCTTCCCAAAATGGAATATGATTGATTCAAAATATCTATGATATGCCCTCTCTATAAAGGACCGGAAATACCTTGCTTACGAATCATTGGGAAGTGCATTAACATAAATACAGCAGTAAGAAGGGGTAATACAAAAGTGTGTAAACTATAAAAACGGGTCAAAGTTGATTGACCCACACTAGCACTTCCGCGCAATAACTCGACTAAGGGGGATCCTATTACAGGAATAGCATCAGGTACACCTGTTACAATTTTGACTGCCCAATAACCGATTTGGTCCCAAGGTAAGGAATAACCAGTTACACCAAAAGATGCGGTCAATACAGCCAGAACCACACCCGTAACCCAAGTTAATTCGCGAGGTTTTTTAAACCCACCAGTCAGATACACACGAAATACGTGCAAGATCATCATTAGGACCATCATACTTGCCGACCATCGATGAACTGATCGAATTAACCAACCAAAGTTGGCTTCAGTCATTATGTATTGAACAGAAGCAAAAGCCTCGGTAACGGTCGGACGATAATAAAAAGTCATGGCAAACCCCGTGGCTACTTGTACTAAAAAACAAGTAAGTGTAATTCCCCCTAGACAATAAAATATGTTGACATGAGGAGGAACATATTTACTAGTTATATCATCTGCAATCGCCTGAATCTCTAGACGCTCTTCGAACCAATCATATACTTTATTGAGATAGGTAAATCGGGAGAACCCCCCCTCGGAGAACTGTATATGAGAATTTCATCTCGTACAGCTCAAGCAAAAATATCAAAATACTGGTTGCAACGAATATGTAATAAAATTTTTTGAATTTGTTCTTATTCCCCGGATTAAATCTTCTCTGAAGATAAGATACGAAGGAAAAAATCCTAAAGCTTTTCTTTGTGATGATAATGCCAAAATATCAAGTCAGCTCATTCGTTTTTATGTTGATAGCTACAGGCTTCTTGAATCTTCTTTATCCCTATTTTTTTTTATTTATTTGTATCGAATTATGAAAATTTATTTTTTTTTTGATAGGAATTCTCTTGTTGAGACCCTCTGAATCAATTGAAACCTCAGATTCATACTAGAACCACGATGTTGAATAAAGTTCCCAAGCCAAAAGGTTTTCTGAGTAAGAACCATTTGATCATCACCACTTATTCAATTCAAAATTGAATAAAATAAATAAAAATTAGGAATTTTATTTTATTTGTCCATTGGTCAAAATAAAATAAACAGAAACATAATTTTTAAGGAAGAAAACCCTTTCGATTTATACTGAGAAATCTTTGAAAAAAAAATTTTTTATCCAGTTGCGAGGTCTAAATAGTAGGTATGAATCATAGTTCAAATATTTCTCGATCTATTTCATATATTCCGTGCTCCAGATAAAAAAATTAATATCCGACGAAGCAGAACTTATCTTTCTCAAGATGACAGACCCATTCTCTGTACTATCAATAGGATCAATTATAACAAGTCACACACTCATATTCCGGAAATACAGAAACAAAAGAATTTCACGATCGAACTGCCAAAATGGCCTAGAAATCTGAGTCCTAAGTAATTCATTTTGGATTGAAAAGCCAGGACTTTATTATTTTTATGGACCTAATTCATTGAAATTCCATCCAGTAAAACGGAAGAATTATAAATCTCCAAAATAATAGATAGGAATACCGCAAATAGAGCCATTGCGACCCCCATCAAAGGGGTAGTTCCCCACCCAGGAGCTACTTTACCATATTCTGAATTCAATGGTTTCAATAAATTCCCTGCATTAGTTCGTCTTGGACCAGATCTAGAACTATCCTCAACGGTTTGTGTAGCCATAAATCCTATTGCATTGGTTGAAATTGGTTGACTTTGTATACTATTCCATTGTAAATAAAGGATCTTATCATAGATCCTTTATTTACAAATTTGATAATAATGGAAACAGCAACCTTAGTTGCCATCTTTATATCTGGTTTACTTGTAAGTTTTACCGGGTACGCCTTATATACCGCTTTTGGGCAACCCTCTCAACAACTAAGAGATCCATTCGAGGAACACGGGGACTAGTTGAAGTAAAGTAATGAGCCTCCCAATATGGGAGGCTCATTACTTCCATTTAGACCTTACTTCCATTTAGATAACGATAATATAAGATAATGAAAAATCATTTCGCCTTTTTAGTCGGAACCTTAGGCGGCTCTCGAAAAAATATTGCGAAAAAAATAATTCCTAGAGTCGAGACTAAGAGGAATGTATAAACCAATGCTTCCATAAATTCGATCGTGGTTTACAATTATAGCTTCCACACCTGTTTATTTGGGATCATTTCCCAGATTAAGAAAGGACAAGAGTCAAAAGTCCACAAGTCAAAGAAAGGGCGGTGATTCAAATCAAGATTTATCTGGTACTCTATGTCAAAGTCAAAGTTAAATAATAAAAAATACACTAGAGGCACAAGAGTAGTGTTGTATCAGACGACTTGTCTCTTTGTAGTTGGATCTCCAAGTTTTTGGAATGCTCCAAATTCCACTTGAGCATCCAAATCTGGGTCAATACCAGCAAAAACATCTCTGAACAAGGTTCTAGCACCATGCCAAATATGTCCGAAAAAGAAGAGCAAAGCAAACGAAGCATGTCCAAAAGTGAACCAACCCCTTGGGCTGCTACGAAAAACACCATCTGATTTCAAAGTAGCACGATCTAATTCAAAAATTTCACCCAATTGAGCACGTCTAGCATATTTTTTCACAGTAGCAGGATCACTATAACTGACTCCATCGAGTTCGCCCCCATAGAACTCAACAGTTACTCCTACTTGTTCGACACTATACTTAGATTCTGCCCTTCTAAACGGAACATCAGCTCTTACAATTCCGTCTCCGTCTACCAAAACTACTGGAAATGTTTCAAAAAAAGTAGGCATACGGCGTACAAAAAGCTCGCGCCCTTCTTTATCTCTAAAGATGGGATGTCCTAACCATCCAACAGCTATTCCATCCCCATTGTCCATCGAGCCCGCTCTAAATAAACCTCCTTTTGCTGGATTATTGCCAATGTAATCATAAAAAGCTAATTTTTCGGGAATTTTAGACCAAGCTTCTGATAAACTCTTATTTTCGTTTAATCCGGCACCAACCCTTCGATATATTTCTTGCTGGAAGTAGCCTTGATCCCATTGATAACGAGTGGGACCAAATAATTCGATTGGGGTAGTTGCGGAGCCATACCACATAGTTCCAGCAACAACAAAAGCTGCAAAAAAGACAGCAGCGATACTACTGGAAAGCACAGTTTCAATATTACCCATACGTAATCCTTTGTATAGGCGTTGGGGAGGGCGGACACTAAGATGGAATAGGCCCGCTAATATGCCCAATGTACCCGCTGCAATATGATGAGAGGCTATTCCTCCCGGAACAAAAGGATCAAAACCTTCTACCCCCCACGCCGGATTTACAGATTGGACTTTTCCGGTTAGTCCATAAGGATCAGACACCCATATTCCAGGACCATACAAGCCTGTTACATGAAATGCACCAAATCCAAAGCAAGCTAATCCTGAAAGAAATAAATGAATTCCAAAGATCTTGGGCAAATCCAAAGAAGGTTTTCCTGTACGTTCATCAGAGAATATTTCTAGATCCCAATATACCCAATGCCAGATAGCCGCCAAGAAGCACAAACCAGAAAACACAATGTGTGCCCCGGCCACACCCTCGTAACTCCAAATACCCGGATTCGTTATAGTCCCTCCTGTGATACTCCAGCCGCCCCACGAATTGGTTATTCCTAAACGAGTCATGAAGGGTATAACGAACATACCCTGTCTCCACATTGGATCAAGAACGGGGTCAGAGGGATCAAAAACGGCTAATTCATATAGAGCCATTGAACCGGCCCAACCAGCAACGAGAGCTGTATGCATTATATGTACAGAAATCAACCGACCGGGATCATTCAATACGACGGTATGAACACGATACCAAGGCAAACCCATGGAAATACCCCTTTATCAAAGAAAAATAGACACTATGTAACTTTATTGCATTTGGAAAAGACTATGATATGGACCTCTCCCTTTCAGTGGATTATTTCGGAAGAAGGGTTCATATTTATTGAATTCCATTTCGTTGGGAATAATGGAACAATTCTGTTCATAGGAACAAAGATAAGCAGATCTATTCTATACCCGATAAGTACCAATACGCAATGGGGATTAGTCCCATTTTCTATGAGCGAATGCGTAGATACCTGTTCATCATTCGAAGAGCCCGACTCATTTGTAAGAATTTTCCCTTATTAATTTCGTCTTACTATTTACTATTTCGTAATATCTAGGGATAAAAACATTACGTTTCCACATCAAAGTAAAATATAGTACTTAACCCCCTTTCTTTCAGTTGATGCCTATTGGTGTTCCAAAAGTACCTTTTCGGAGTCCTGGAGAGGAAGATGCAATTTGGGTTGACGTATAGTGCGACTTGTCAGACATATTGGGTCATATGGGATTTCCCCGTTCTCTCCCCCGATCGAGATACCCTCTGTTTCGCCCAAAAAAGATTGTTTGAACCATCAAATCAATACAATAATTTGGAGCGTGAAATACAATTACATTTTAAGGGGATCAAAATCAATATTAATATTATACTATCCATTAGCAAAATTTATGGTTGGCTTGGAGGGATCAATCCAATAAAATGAAGTATCCAGGCTCCGTTCAGAAAATACCCAATTGGTAATATATGTATGATTACCACTTGTACCATAAGTGATTACTTGATAGCATATGGGCAATCTCAAACTGGCAATCAATGAAATAATATTATGACTACATCGCGTATTTGTTGTAAGAAAAGCACGAAATGCATTGAAAAAAGTAAAAGTAAGTGGTATTGGGAACATTTGTCCTATATGTGCAAATTGAAATCGGGCAGATCTTTACCCGGAGTAGAACATAAACCTAAAAAAATTGAGGAGGCCCATTCAGGAACAAGAAAATGACATTGTAATTTGGATTAGATTTCGATGAAACAATATATCAATGAGAGGTTAATTCGATAAGTCGATTAGTGGATTCTTTTATTATATTAGAAAAAAAATATTTCTAAAAAAAATCGAAGAAAAAGCCCCTTCATTAGGAGGTAGAAAAGTCCTACTATAATAAAAAAAAAAAAAGGAAAGCGGGGTAGAATCAACACATTGATTTTTTTTTGAACCGTATGCATCCAAAGGCGCGTGTACGGTTCCTAAGGGATAAAATTTTGTCCTAATCAACCGACTTCATCGAGAAAGATTACTTTTTTTAGGTCAAGCAGTTGATAGCGAGATCTCAAACCAACTTATTGGCCTGATGGTATATCTCAGTATAGAGGATGAGACCAAAGATCTTTATTTGTTTATAAACTCCCCCGGCGGGTGGGTAACACCTGGAGTCGCAATTTATGATACTATGCAATTTGTGCCACCAGATGTGCATACAATATGCATGGGATTAGCCGCTTCAATGGGATCTTTCATCCTGGTCGGAGGAGAAATTACGAAACGTATAGCATTCCCTCACGCTTGGCGCCAATGAGTTTTTTATTTGAGAGAAAAAAGAAGACTATGCCTTCGCGATATTTAATATAATATATAAAATAAATAAGAATTTTAAGATAATATTTAAGTAATAATAGCATGGCACTTCGAGTTTGATATGAATAAACCATTATTGTTTTTTCATAACATAGGATTGTATATCGGGCGAGTAATATGAGACAACAAAGGGTATTTATTATTTGATCTTATCTATCTGGGCTTCATTTCAGCGTCACAAACCTTTTTTCACGTCAAAAAAGTATCTTTCCAATATTTATGGTATGAAATATGAAAGAATACTCAAATGAAAAAAAAAGCAAGATCATTTTTTTACTTATTTTATACTTAATTTGAATTTGATCGGATCAAAAAGAAACTTTGGGATTGCTGAATCACATATGAGATAAATCATAAATATAGAAAGCAACGGAACCATCATAGTATTTTTGAACCCCCCGAAAAGAAGGGTGGTAAATGGATCACTTAACGATTCAATTTTGGTCTGCTGGATCCTATTTCGTTTTTTTACGAACGTAAAAAGTCCATTGTGGAGCCGTATGCAATGCGCAAAAAATGCCTGTACGGTTTGGTTTTTCAATTATAATTATATATTATATTTTATTATTGTTATTCTTTATCTTTTTCCCTAGTCCAATCAATCGTACGAGATCGCGGAAACATTCATTATGTTATATCATCAGGGTAATGATCCATCAACCTGCGAGTTCTTTTTATGAGGCACAAACGGGAGAATTTGTCCTAGAAGCGGAAGAACTTCTGAAACTCCGCGAAACCCTCACAAGGGTTTATGTACAAAGAACGGGTAACCCCTTATGGGTTGTATCCGAAGACATGGAAAGGGATGTTTTTATGTCAGCAACAGAAGCTCAAGCTCATGGAATTGTTGATCTGGTAGCGATCGAAAATGCCGGGGATTTCACGTAAATCCGCGATTCCATTTCGAACCATAATTTCATTTGCATGAATCTAAATTGAATATTTTATCTGCTAAAAATGAAGTAAAAAAAAAAAAAAAGAAAATAGAAAGAATTCATAATCATCTGGTTAGGATTGATCTAAACCAGCCCATTTTCTATACGATTAAGTATGCCAACTATTAAACAACTTATTAGAAACACAAGACAGCCAATAAAAAATGTAACAAAATCCCCCGCTCTTCGGGGATGTCCTCAGCGTCGAGGAACATGTACTCGGGTGTATGTGCGACCCGTTCAGATCATGAGCCGGAACAAAATAAAAAGTACAAATTTTTCCAGTATCAATGACCAGTACCAATGAATAGGATAGGATGGAAGAATTCCAATCGATATAGAAAAAAACCTCCATTGCGTATCAAATTTATGGTTTCTATTGGTGCAAATCCAATCACCTCAGTTGGAGATGAAAAGCAATTCCCCAGTGGTAGCAAATGGTTATCCATTAAGCGGGGGAAATCATATTTAAGAAGCAAAAAAATTATGCTCCTACTTTTGCAAGAACGGACTATACAGGGTCAGTTACCTAGCCAACCTTTGTAATTAAATACCGTTACTGTATGGGTAGATCTCGTTGTGAAAAGACCTAGTACTGGACAATTCATAGGTAGAGTCAAAGAATGTGAACTGTACAAGTTACTAATAACATTGATTAATGGTGGAAAGGGCTCCGGTGTATAGAGAGGACCTCACCGTTTAAGAAGTAGCCATAGAAACGATGGAACCCACTATTTATCCATTTACCTTTACGTTTTATTGATACTTTATACTATACTCAACTTTAGTTACAATTACAATTGACTATTTTTTTTTGTTGATACCTCTAGTATCAATACAATTTCTTATTTCGAGGTTAAATGCCTGGAAAAATGGTGGTTGGGAAGGTCATAGTAGCAAAAGCCATTGGAATTTTTTTTTTATACATTGGAAGAATCCGTTTTGTTATTAATAGACCAGGAAAGGGAAAAGAATGACTGAAAGAAAATAAAAAAATTAGTTATTCATCAAAGTTTCATTTTATTCAATGACCAGAATTAGACGAGGGTATATAGCTCGGAGACGTAGAATAAAAATTCGTTTATTTGCATCAACCTTTCGAGGGACTCATTCAAGACTTACTCGAAATACTATTCAACAGAAAATAAGAGCCTTGAGTTCTGCTCATCGGGATAGGGGCAGGCAAAAGAGAAATTTTCGTCGTTTGTGGATTACTCGGATAAATGCAGCAATTCGTGAGATTGGGGTATCCTATAGTTATAGCAGATCTATACATGATCTGTATAAGAGGCAGTTGCTTCTTAATCGTAAAATACTTGCACAAATAGCCATATCAAATAAAAATTGTCTTTACATGATTTCCAATCAGATCCTTAAATAAGGAAATTAGAAGGAATCCACTGTAATGCTTTAAGGGCCCCCGGAGAATGAGCTCCGGGAAGGTAGAGTAGAGTAGAAATATTAATATAAAATATATAAGAAAAAAAAAAATGAATCAACACATAAAAACATAAAACAAAGAAGAAATTTTTGCTTATGATGTGACAATCCAATCGGGGATTTTCAAATTTTTCGAACAAAAAAATATGAGTTGGGGTTCATTTTGATTCAATTGAGGAATAGCCTATCTATTCTATCTATTTACTATTTATTTCTAATTCGAGGACCCGTGGTTCTAGGAGTCGATTCAGTTCTCTCAAATTGTTTCTCGTTATTAAGAAAAGGTAACAAAGATAAAATACGAGCTTGCTTTATAGCAATAGTAATTAATCGTTGTTGTTTCAAAGTCAATCTATTCACTCGTCTAGATAATATTTTTCCTTGTTCACTAATAAATCGACTAATTAAACTCATGTTTCTATAATCAATTCGATCCCCCGATCCTATTGGGGGCAAACGCCTACGAAAAGATCGCTTGGATTTAAGAAAAAGTCGCTTGGATTTATCCATGGTTTATTCCTTATTTAATCTTATTTCTTAATTCGAATTTCATTTGTGATCCTACCGAAATAGGATGAAATAGGATTTTTTTTTTATGTAATTATGTAATTTATTGCTGTTCCTTGGAGGGGTTACAAGCGCGTTACATTTTATTTATTTCTTTATCTCCCCATGAATCGTATGCTTGTAACAATAGGGACAAAATTTTCTCAATTCCAATCGACTAGGCGTATTGTGTCGATTCTTTTGAGTAATATATCTGGAAATGCCCCGCGATTCCTTATTAATATCGTTTCGGACACAACTGTTACATTCCAAAATAACCTTTACTCTGACATTTTTACTCTTGGCCATAAACCCCCCTTTTTTTATTCACTCAACTCTTCTATTTTCGAAACGAAAAAGAAAAAAAGAAGTTGCTGACTCGAAACCCAATTCTTAAATACTTCATTTCAATCAAATCAATAGAGAATAAATATAAGTAATACGATGATTTCTAACTATCTTTCTAACTATAAATTAGTTTATAGTATTTCATTTAAGTATCTTGTATGCGTTTGTTGTCCGCGACCTTTATTATTTACATTTACTTTACATTTCTGTTCTCCCTCTATCAGCGTGAACCCGAGTTTCGTTGCGGATGAAACTTCTTTTATTATTTCTCTTTCCTTCTTTTTTTTTTTTTTATCCTAAAAAACTGACAGAAAGCACAAAACAAAAAGGGTTAGTCACAGATAATTTATTCTATCTATACTATAATCTTCTTCATCCCCAACTAGAATGAAAAAAAAGGGAATGTTAATGCATCTGGGAATAAACGATTAATCTCTATCAATAGGCCTGCTAAAGACCCGAACCATAGAGTGCTTAACACAGGTGCCACGGAGAGATACGTTTTTATATCTCGCATTGAAAATCCTCCTTTTTTATTGTAATACATATATGATCAGATACACATGTCGTTAAGGATCACTTGTATTTGTACGCGGAATCCCTAACTCAAATGAATATATATAATATAACAAACATATTAATATTTTACTTTCTTTAACAACATAAAAAAGTGTCCACTTACTTTCTTTTCTGAACATTACCGATTTATATTATATTTATATATTTATTTGATTCTTTTTCTTTTATTTTATTATATGTTATATTGTTATATGAGAGGAAAAAGAAATGAGAAGAGAAATTGTATATCAATGGGAGAAATCAAGATGTGGAAAACAAGATGGGGATTCTCTACAATGACACTATAGGCCAATTGAAAGGGATGTAGCGCAGCTTGGTAGCGCGTTTGTTTTGGGTACAAAATGTCACGGGTTCAAATCCTGTCATCCCTATCTATTACTTCTCCCATCCATGTGCAGTAATGAAGGATCTGTTGAGATCAATAAAAATTAGACATACATAATGCTTTATGATACTATATGTATCCAAAGTGGGGGTTACAAATCAAATTCTTTTAGT